ATAATATTTCTCCTGTCTTCGGTTTTCTTTAATCTTAATGTATTACAAACAACACCCAATCTGTTGGGTGTTGTTTGTAATACATTAACGACGCGATTTATTATCGTTTCTTGCATGTCTCGCGAAAGTCAGAGTCGGGGCAAATTCTCCCAGTTTGTGACCTACCATACGATCTGTTATATAAATAGGTAGATGTTCTTTTCCATTATGAATAGCGATTGTATGGCCAATCATTGTGGGTATAATTGTAGATGCCCGAGACCAAGTGACTATTATTTCTTTCTCTTCCTTCATGTTGAGTTTTTCAAGTTTGACCGATAAATGATTAGCTACAAAGGGATTTTTTTTTAGCGAACGTGTCACAGCTGATTACTCCTTTTTTTACATTTTTCAGATTGGTTTGGTATTCTATGTCCAATATCTCGATTGAAGCATGGAGGTCAGAATAAATAAAATAATGAGGAATGGGAAAAAGGGAAAATCCTTTAGCTAGATAAGGGGCGGATGTAGCCAAGTGGATCAAGGCAGTGGATTGTGAATCCACCATGCGCGGGTTCAATTCCCGTCGTTCGCCCATCACATTCTTTCCAATTCAAAAATTGGATTTTTCATATTCCTATTTACGGCGACGAAGAATAAAACGATCACTATATTTTTTCCTTTTCCTACTTCTTCTTCCAAGCGCGGGATAACCCCAAGGAGTTGTGGGCTTTTTTCTACCAATTGGGGCTCTACCCTCACCGCCCCCATGGGGATGGTCTACTGGGTTCATAACTACTCCTCTTACTACAGGACGCTTACCTAGCCAACACTTAGATCCGGCTCTACCCAAAATCTTTTGGTTCACTCCAACATTACCCACTTGTCCGACTGTTGCTAAGCAGTTTTTGGATATCAAACGTACCTCCCCAGAGGGTAATCTTAATGTGGCCGATTGTCCCTCTTTTGCAATCAGTTTCGCTACAGCACCCGCTGCTCTAGCTAATTGTCCACCCTTTCCGCGTGTAATTTCTATGTTATGTATGGCCGTTCCTAAGGGCATATCGGTTGAAGTAGATTCTTCTTTTTTATCAATCAAAACCCCTTCCCAAACTGTACAAGCTTCTTCCAAAGCATACGGCTTTCTAGATGTATATGATGATATCTAGACAGATGGATCTTATATGAATCGTATGATGAGGTACCACATGAGTGGATATATAGGAATCCCAATCTGCCGAATCACTCATGTTAGGATTATGATCTTCTACATCCTAGGTCTCCTTGTTCCGTCATCTGGCTTATGTCCTTCATGTAGCATTCAGACCGAATGATTCTATGAGATTACGTCGATACCGCCACATATTTCGGGTAACGGTAACGTAGGAGACATCCCTATTTTTCCCCGGGGGTCTTAATTACCACTGTCTAGCTTTCAATTCGCCTCTGACCATCAAATGAAATGTGAATAAAACGTCCTCCTCTCTTTGATTGGAAACAAGGAGCGCTTCCGGTTCTGTGCATGCTTCAAACCATTTTGTCTTCTCCATATTACCATATCTCTAGAGTCAATAATTTTCGATGAGGAACTACTGAACTCAATCACTCGCTGCCGTGACTCAACAGTTTTCTGTTGAGATCTATCCCGTCGAGGTACTCCAATTGGATCAGTGATCGATTTCTAGGTTTCGTCGTAAACCTAATTGGCTACTTCCAATTACGTAAATCCATAGTTCAAACCGCACTCAAAGGTAGGGCATTTCCCATTGATATAGGAACTTCTGTACCAGAAACAACGGTATCTCCAATTATAGCCCCTCTGGGATGTAAAATGTATCTCTTCTCACCATCCCCATAGTGTATGAGACAAATGTATGCATTTCGATTAGGGTCGTATTCTATGGTTATGATTCTACCAGATATTTCTTTTTGATTCCGTCGAAAATCGATTTGACGGTATAGACGTTTATGACCTCCCCCTCTATGCCTTGCGGTAATGATTCCTCTGGCATTACGACCTTTACCACAATGATGCCGTCCATAGATCAAATGAGTTCGTGGATTGGATTTCACTTGACTGTCTACGGCTCTATTGCGTGTGCTTGGGATAGAAGTTTTGTATAAATGTATCGCCGTGTTATTAAGTATTTTGCTTTAAGTTCTTTTCTCTATAAGAGGTGGAATAGAATAACCCGGTTGAAGCGTAATGATCATACGTCTGTAACGTCCCATTCTTCTACCCTTTCGGGGTAGTCGATGACTATTCATAGCTATTACCTTGACACCAAAGAAGAGTTCGACCCAATGCTTTATTTCTGTCCTAGTTGATCCTGATTCGACATTAGAAGTATATTGATTGTTCCCCAATAACCGAATACTCTTTTCTGTAAATACTGCATATTTGATTCCATCCATAAATCCATTTTATTCCCTATGAGTTCCAGTATCGATAAGAATTCTAGTTCTTACTGTTCATATGTTATGTTATGAATATACCATAATATTCGTTATGTATGGATGATGAGATATTGATACAGAGCCAATTCAAATAGACTTATTGAACGTTCCCATTGGCGTGCATCCAGCAGGAATTGAACCTACGAATTTGCCAATTATGAGTTGGGCGCTTTAACCATTCAGCCATGGATGCTTCACAGGGATCATCGTACATCTTAAATAACCAAATTCCAATGGAAATGAAATCTTTAGGAGGAATCAATGAAACGACACCAATTAACATCCTGGATCTTCGAATTGAGAGAGATATGGAGAGAGATCAAGAATTCTCACTATTTCTTAGATTCATGGATCAAATTTGATTCAGTGGGATCTTTCACTCACATTCTTTTCCGCCAAGAACGCTTTATGAAACTCTTTGATCCCCGAATTGTGAGTATCCTACTTTCGCGTGATTCACGGGGTTCCACAAGCAATCGATATTTCACGATCCAAGGTGTAGTACTGCTTGTAGTAGTGGTCCTTATGTCTCGTATTAACAATCGAAAGATGGTCGAAAGAAAAAATCTCTATTTGATGGGGCTTCTTCCTATCCCTATGAATTCCATTGGGCCCAAAAAGGAGACATTGGAAGAATCTTTTTGGTCTTCCAATATCAATAGGTTGATTGTTTCGCTCCTGTATCTTCCAAAAGGGAAAAATCTTTCTGAGAGTTGCTTCATGGATCCGCAAGAGATTAATTGGGTTCTCCCAATAAATAATAAATGTATCATGCGAAGTTCGCGGTGGTGGAGGAACCGGATCGGAAAAAAGAGGGATTTGGGTTGTAAGATATCTAATGAAACCGTAGCAGGAATTGAGATCTCATTCAACGAGAAAGATAGCAAATCTAAATATATGGAGTTTCCTTTTTTATTTTATATGGATGATCCGATCTGCAAGGACCATGATTGGGAATTGTTTGATCGTCTTTCCCCCAGTAAGAAGCGAAACATAATCCACTTGGATTCGGGGCAGCTATTCGAAATCTTAGGGAAAGACTTTCTTTGTTATATCATGTCTGCTTTTCGTGAAAAAAGACCAATGGAAGGGAAGGCTTTCTTCAAACAAAAAGGAGCTGAGGCAACTATTCAATCAAATGATATCGAGCATGTTTCCCATCTCTTCTCGAGAAACAAGTGGGGCATTTCTGTACGAAATAGTGCTCCATTTCATATGTGGCAATTCCGCCAAGATCTCCGCGTTAGTTGGGGGAAGAATCCGCACGAATCGGTGAGAAATGTATCGAAAGAGAATTGGATTTGGTTAGACAGTGTGTGGTTGGGGAGCAAGGATCGGTTTGTTAGCAAGTTACGGAATGTATTGTCAAATATTCCATATGATTCCACAAGTTTCATTCAAGTAAAGGATTCTAGCCAATGGAAAGGATCTTCTGATCAATGCATGGATCCTTTCGATTCCATTAGAAATGAGGATTCAGAATCCTACGCATTGATCGATCAAGCAGAGATTCAGCAACTAAAAGAAAGATCGATTCTTTTGGATCCTTCCCTTATTCAAACTCAAAAGGAACGAACAGAGATAGAATCAGATCGATTTCCGAAATGCCTTTTTGGATCTTACTACATGTCCTGGCTATTCACGGAACGTGAGAAGCAGATCAATAATCATCTGCTTACGGAAGAAATCGACGAATCTCTTGGGAATCCCACAAGTACAAGATCCATTTGTTCTTTTTTCTCTGACAGATGGTCAGAACTCCATCTGGGTTCGAATCCTACTGAGAGGTCCACTAGATATCATACATTTTTGAAGAAAAAACAAGATGTTTCTTTTGTTCTTTCCAGGCGATCGGAAAATAAAGAAATGGTTGATATATTCAAGATAATGACGTATTTACAAAAAACCGTCTCAATTCATCCTATTTCATCAGATCCGGGATGTGACATGGTTCCGAAGGATGAATCGGATATGGACAGTTCCAATAAGATTTCATTCTTGAGCAAAAATCCATTTTTCCATTTATTTCATCCATTCCATGACCGGAACAAAGGGGAATACACGTTACACCACGATTTGAAATCAGAAGAGGGATTTCCAGAACTATTCACTCTATCAATAACCGAGCCGGATCTGTTGTATCATAGGGGATTTGCCTTTTCTATTGATTCCTACGGGTTGAATCAAACAAAATTCTGGAATGAGGTATTCCACTCCAGAGATGAGTCGAAGAAGAAATCTTTCTTGGTTCTACCTCCTCTTTTTTATGAAGAGAATGAATCTTTTTCTCGAAGGATCAGAAACAAATGGGTCCGGATCCACTGCGGGAACGATTTGGAAGATCAAAAACGAAAAACAGCGGTATTTGCTAGCAACAACATAATGGGGGCAGCCAATCAATATAGATTGAGATTGATCCAAAATCTGATGCAAATCAAATATCGCACCTATGTATACATAGGAAATGTATCCAATCGATTCTTTTTAATGAATCGGTATCCTGATGCGTATAGATACAAATGTTCCAATGGGAGCAAGAGTGAACATTGGGAAGATTTTTTTTCTGAACAGAAGAAGCGTTTTCAAGTAGTGTTCGATCGATTACGTATTAATCACTATTCAATGAATTGGTTCGAGGCTATCGACAAACAACATTTGTCTAAGTCACTTCGTTTCTTTTTGTCCAAGTCACTTCCCCTTTTCTTTGTGAATATCGGGGATATCCCCATTCATAGATCCGAGATCCGCATCTATGAATTTAAAGATCCGAATGATCCACTCTGCAATCAGTTGTTAGAATCAGTAGGTGTTCAGGTCGTTCATTTTAATAAATGGAAACCCTTCTTATTCGGCGATCATGATACTTTCCCAATACCGAAATTCTTGATCAATGGGGGAACAATAGTATCATTGTTGTTCAAAAAGATACCAAAGTGGATGATGGATTCATTGCATACTATAAAGAATCGCAGGAAACCCTTGGATTCCTATTTCTCAAGGATATCTCATGATCGAGACAACTGGCTGAATCCCGTGGAACCATTTCATAGAAGTTCATTGATATCCTCTTTTTATAAAACAAATCCACCTCGATTTTTGAATGATCCACATCACTTCTGGTTCGATTGTACCAAAAGATTCCCCTTTTATGTGGAAAAGACCCGTATCCATAATGAGGATTTGACGCATGGACAATTCCTCAATATCTTGTTCATTCGCAACAACAAATGTTCTTTGTGCGTCGGTAAAAAAAAGCAGATTTTTTTGGAGAGAGAGACTATCTCACCAATCGAGTCACGGGTATCTGACATATTCATACCTAAAGATTTTCCACAAAGTGGTGACGAGACGTATAACTTGTACAAATCTTTCCATTTTCCAACTCGATCCGATCTATTCGTTCGTAGCGTTATTTACGCGATCGCAGACATTTCTGCAACACCTCTAATAGAGAAAAAAATAGCCCATTTTGAAAGAACTTATTGCCATCCTCTTTCAGATATGAATCTATCTGATTCAGAAGGGAAGAACTTGCATCAGTATCTCAGTTTCAATTCAAACATGGGTTTGACTCACACTCCATGTTCTGAGAAAGGTTTACCATCCAGAAAGAGGAAAAAAGGGAGTCTTTGTCTAAAGAAATACGTTGAGAAACAACAGATGTATAGAATCTTTCAACGAGATAGTGCTTTTTCCAATCTCTCCAAATGGAATCTGTTCCAAACATATATGCCATGGTTCCTTACTTCGACAGGGTGCAAATATATCCATTTCACCCTTTTAGATACTTTTTCAGACCCATTGCCGATACTAAGTAGCAGTAAACATTTTGTATCTATTGTTCATGCTATTATGCATGGCTCAGATATATCATGGCTAATTCCTCAGAGGGTTCTTCCACAACGGACTCTGCTAAGTGTAACTGAGATTTTGAGTAAGTGTTTACTTTTTCTGTCCGAAGAGAGGATTCATCGAAATAATGAGTCACCTGCTCTCTTGCTATGGGCACATCTGAGATCAACACATGCTCGGGAGTTTCTCTATTCAATCCCTTTTCTTCTTCTTGTTGCTGGATATCTCGTTCGTATACATCTTCTCTTCGCTTCCCGAGCCTCTAGTGAGTTACAGACAGAGTTAGAAAAGATCCAATCTTGGATGATTCCATCATACAAGATGGAGTTGCAAAAACTTCTAGATAGGTATCCGACATCTGAACTGAATTCTTTCTGGTTAAAGAATCTCTTTCTGGTTGTTCTGGAACAATTAGGAGATTCTCTGGAAGAAATATGGGGTTCTTCTTATGGTGGCAACATACTATTGGGTGGTGGTCCCGCTTATGTGGTCAAATCCATACGTTATAATAAGAAATCTTGGAATAGCAATCTCATCGATCTAATAAGTATCATACCAAATCCCATCAATCGAATCGCTTTTTTGATAAATACGAGACATCTAAGCCGTACAAGTAAAGAGATCTATTCCTTGATAAGAAAAAGAAAAAACGTGAACGGTGATTGGATTGATGATCAAATAGAATCTTGGGTCGCGAACAGTGATTCGATTGATGATGAAGAAAGAGAATTCTTGGTTCAGTTCTCCACCTTAACGACAGAAAAAGGGATTGATCCAATTCTATTGAGTCTCACTCATAGTGATGATTTATCAAAGAATGCCTCTGGTTATCAAATGATTGAACAACCGGGATCCATTTACTTACGATACTTAGTGGACATTCATCAAAAGTATCTAATGAATTATGAGTTTAATAGATCCTGTTTAGCAGAAAGACGGATATTCCTTGCTCATTATCAGACAATCACTTATTCACAAACGGTTAATCGTTTTCATTTCCCATCTCATGGAAAACCCTTTTCGCTCCGCTTAGACCTATTCCCTTCTAGGGGCATCTTAGTGATAGGTTCGATAGGAACTGGACGATCTTATTTGGTCAAATACCTAGCGAAAAATTCCTATGTTCCTTTTATTACGGTCTTTCCGAACAAGTTCCTGGATGACAAGTCTAAGGGTTATCTTATTGATGATATCGATATGGATGATCGTAGCGATATCGATATGGATGATCGTAGCGATATCGATATGGATGATAGTGACGATATGGATGATGACCTTGATATGGAGCTGCTAACTATGATGAATGTGCCAACTATTTCTATGACGCCGAAAATAGAAAGAGACCAATTGGATATCACCTTTCAATTCGAATTAGCAAAAGCGATGTCTCCTTGCATAATATGGATTCCAAACATTCATAATCTCTATGTGAATGGGAATGAGTCGAATTACTTATCCCTCGGTCTATTAGAGAACTATATCTCCAGGGATTGTGAAAGATGCTCCACTAGAAATATTCTTGTTATTGCTTCGACTCATATTCCAAAAAAGGTGGATCCCGCTCTAATAGCTCCAAATAAATTAAACGCATGCATTAAGATACGAAGGCTTCTTCTTCCACAACAACGAAAGCACTTTTTCATTCTTTCATATACCAGGGGATTTCACTTGGAAAAGGAAATGTTCCATACTAACAGATTCGGGTCCATAACCATGGGTTCCAATGCACGAGATCTTGTAGCACTCATCAATGAGGCCCTATCCATTAGTATCACACAGAAGAAATCCATTATAGAAATTAATACAATTCGATCAGCTCTTTATAGGCAAACTTGGGATTTGCGATCCCAGGTAAGATCGGTTCAGGATCATGGGATACTCTTCTATCAGATAGGAAGGGCTGTTGCACAAAATGTACTTCTAAGTAATTGCCCCATAGATCCTATATCTATCTATATGAAGAAGAAATCATGTCAAGAAGGGGATTCTTATTTGTACAAATGGTACTTTGAACTTGGAACGAGCATGAATAAATTAACGATACTTCTCTATCTTTTGAGTTGTTCTGCCGGATCGGTCGCTCAAGATCTTTGGTCTTCACCCGGACCCAATGAAACTAATTCTTATGGATTTGTTGAGAATGATTCTGATCTAGTTCATGGCCTATTACTATTAGAAGTAGAAGATGCTCTGGGAGGACCCCCACGGAGAGAAAAAGATTGCGGTCAGCTTGATAATAATCGAATGACATTACTTCTTCGGTCCGAACCAAGGAATCCGTTCGATATGATGCAAAACGGATATTGCTCTATCGTTGATCAGAGATTTCGATATGAAAACAAATACGAATCGGAGTTTGAAGAAGGGGAAGGAGCTGTCGACCCGCAACAGATAGAGGAGGATTTATTCAATCACATAATTTGGGCTCCTCGAAGATGTCGCCCTTGTGGCAATTTATTGGATTGTATCGGAATCGAAAGGCCCACTGAATTAGGATTTCCCTATTGGGCTGGGTCATTTCAGGGCAAGCGGATCATTTATCATAAAGAGGATGAGCTTCAAGAGAATGATTCGGAATTTTTGCAGAGTGGAACAATGCAGTACCAGACACGAGATAGATCTTCCAAAGAACAAGGTCGAATAAGCCAATTCCTTTTTGACCCTGCGGATCCATTATTTTTTCTATTCAAAGATCAGCCCTTTGTCTCTGTGTTCTCACGTCGAGAATTCTTTGCAGATGAGGAGATGTCAAAGGGGCTTATTACTTCCCAAATGGATCCTCCTACATCTATGTATAAACGCTGGTTCACCAATAATACGCAAGAAAAGCACCTCGAATTGTTGATTCATCGCCAGAGATGTCTTAGAACCAATAGTTCCTTAGCTAATGGATCTTTCCGTTCTAATACTCTATCCGAGAGCTATCAGTATTTATCCAATCTGTTCCTATCTAACGGAACGCTATTGGATCAAATGACAAAGACATTGTTGAGAAAGAGATGGCTTTTCTCGGATGAAATGAAACATGGGATTCATATTCATGTAACAGGAGAACGATTTCCCATTCCTTAGCCGTAAAGACAGATTGGCCATGAAAAAAGGAAGGGAGGAACAGGACCGGGTGGTAGAGTCGTGTAAACACTTGTTGATCCCGTATTTTGGCCTTAGTGGAACATGGAACAATATGCTACTGCTGAAACATCGAAGAATGGAAACAATGTATGATATGAACTGCCTAAATTTGTGAACGGCGAACAACCAGAGTGTTAACTGGATCAAACAATTCGCATTAATGAAACCATGTAAATCCACCTGCAAAATACGTATGTCTGATGAAATGGTTCTTGCTATCTGCCTCAATAAATAATTCTTGGTTTAACTGAATAAGTCAAGAAAATATAAAATAGATAGACCTTTCTCTTCGTCTCAGTTCAATGGCCATATGGATAATACACATTCCAGTTGACCGAGCCTAATTCCAATTGTTTTGTTCCGAAGCAAAGATATCCACGTAGGCCAGTTCGTCCTACTCAGATATTCACGACCAAGAAGTACTGGATTCTCTGTCGGATAGGCCCTGAAAGGAGAAGACAGGATGGAATGGCAACAGACGCCTGTGTATTTTCAAATTCCCCCGACCCCGACCCAATAGTACCCCTTTTTGGAACGTCCGGTGGCCACCGAATGGGCCAATCCACAAAAGGGACTAGGCAATGTAATGTGCTTGATCTGTTGGGTTATGAGTACTGGTGGGTATTTGACCAGAGGTTTCTATAAATCTACCCTTGTATGATTCCTGTTTCGGGGGTGGGCGAGGGGCGGACGATTCCCAAACGGGCTATTAGATAGAGAAGATCACTAAGATTTAGTGATCCGCTGCCGAACCTATTTCAATTCCAACAGCTCAGATTCAGATCGTGGGGATCACCGGAATACTTCGTATCAACAGATAGGATACTCGGTATATCCATAGATCCGAAATATTTTATGGAATTGCTTATTCAATTAGCATTCTCCATATTATGGATTATTCTCTGGATTATTCATGCCTTGAAGAGGACTCGAACCTCCACGCTCTTTAGCACGAGATTTTGAGTCTCGCGTGTCTACCATTTCACCATCAAGGCATCTTGAAAGGAAAGTGAATCGTATTCCATGAATATGATATCCATCTAATGTGATATATTTAATACCTGACAAGGATGGAGTGTTGGGGTCTTTCTATCGATCGGTCACATAGGCCTAAGTCAGGCATCCAATTGCTTGGATTTGCATTATTCGGAGGTATATATATCAAAAATATGTACAATCCAACCTAGTTCGTGATTGGAATTCAATAGAAACCAAAAGAATTGAATATGGCACCAAATCACGATAGGACAGATATGTCAAAAGCAGGCCTACCTATTCGGAATCCGAAATTGAATGTAAGGGCGTAGGGATCCATAGGAAACATAGTATCTATTTGCATACGCTCGAATGACCTCTTCTCATATCTCATAATAAGAATGTACCCTATTCCGGTCTGGTTCGGTATGGAATGAACTTATAATCTGATGATCGAGTCGATCCCATGATTATAAGTTCATAACCTCGACCCATTCCCATTGTATTTTTGGCAGAACGGATCCACTCATTCTTTTATTCCAGTTAGCCAGAGGGA